AAGCTGTGATACGTTCAGTAAAAAAAAATCCTTTTGTAGCCAATCATTTATTAAGAAAAATTGATAAGCTTAATAAAAAAGCAGAAAAAGAAATAATCGTAACTTGGTCCCGTGCATCTACCATTATACCCACAATGATCGGCCATACGATTGCTATTCATAATGGTAAGGAGCATTTGCCTATTTATATAACAGATCGTATGGTAGGTCACAAATTGGGAGAATTTGTACCTACTTTGAATTTCCGAGGACATGCAAAAAGCGATAATAGATCTCCTCGTTAATCTTATCTTAAAAAACATATAAATAGTGACTTATGATTCATTAGTAGGAGAGAAACCTTATGCTAAAGAAGAACAAAACAGAAGTATACGCTTTAGGTCGACATATATCTCTATCTGCTGACAAAGCAAGAAGAGTAATTGATCAAATTCGCGGACGTTCCTATGAGGAAACACTTATGATACTAGAACTCATGCCCTATAAAGCATGTTATCCAATTTTTAAATTGGTTTATTCTGCAGCAGCAAATGCTAGTTACAATATGGGTTCCGACGAAGCCAATTTAGTAATTAGTAAAGCTGAGGTTAACGAGGGTACTACCGCGAAGAAATTAAAACCTAGAGCTCGAGGACGTAGTTATGCGATAAAAAAAGCTACCTGTCATATAACTATTGTAGTGAAAGATATATCTTTAGATGAATATGAAGAGATATATTTATATTCGTTAAAAAACCCTAGATGGAAAAAGACAACTATGGTATATCATGATGTGTATTAGTGAGGTAGTATGGGACAAAAAATAAATCCACTTGGTTTCCGACTTGGTACAACCCAAAGTCACCATTCCCTTTGGTTTGCACAACCAAAAAATTATTCTGAGGGTCTACAAGAAGATCAAAAAATAAGAGATTTTATCAAAAATTATATTCAAAAGAATATGAGAATATCCTCCGGCGCCGAGGGAATTGCCCGTATAGAGATTCAAAAAAGAATCGATTTGATCCAGGTCATAATCTTTATGGGATTCCCAAAGTTATTAATCGAAAGTAGACCACGAGGAATCGAAGAATTACAGACGAATCTACAAAAAGAATTTCATTCTGTGAACCGAAAACTTAACATTGCTATCACAAGAATTGCAAAACCTTATGGAAACCCTAATATTCTTGCAGAATTTATAGCCGGACAATTAAAGAATAGAGTTTCATTTCGAAAAGCAATGAAAAAGGCTATTGAATTAACTGAACAAGCAGATACAAAAGGAATTCAAGTACAAATTGCAGGGCGTATCGACGGAAAAGAAATTGCACGTGTCGAATGGATCCGGGAGGGTAGGGTTCCCCTACAAACCATTCGAGCTAAAATTGATTATTGTTCCTATACAGTTCGGACTATCTATGGGGTATTAGGCATCAAAATTTGGATTTTTATAGACAAGGAAGAGGAATAAGAAAACTTTCATTGTTTTTTCCTTCTATCCGCTGATAGAACAAAAAAGGGGAAATTCGTTCATTCTTTTCCTGGCCAATCAAACTAATTCTTAATTCTATAGGGTTGAATAAAAATTCAATTGACCTTTTGATATAATTGCTATGCTTAGTGTGTGACTCGTTGGTTTTTTAGGGTTAGGATTAAAAAAAGACCAGCCCGGTAGTATGAAAACCAACTCATCACTTCATATTATCTGGATCTAAAGAACCAGTCAAGATATGCTAAATCGGTCATATCTTTGTAGCAACTGAAATTTTTTTTGAATTAAACTTGAATTCTAAGTTTAAAGCAAAATACAGAAGAAAGGTGTGGATAAATGGAAGGATGAGAGAAAGAGAGAAAAAGAATATCAATGATATAGAATTCCAATATGTAAGGTCTATGAGTCATCTCATAAAAGACAGTGTAATAAAGCATCAATACTAATTGATTCATCCATAATGAAATATTAAATGAATCCTTCTTATAGAAGAAAAAACTCAAGAGCTTCGAGCCAATAAAGACTAAGAAGGTTGACTCAAGAATAAATTGGATTATGAGCTCCGTTGTAGAATTCTGGCCTAACCATTTAGTACGAAGCGGTGGGAACGAAGGAACCTGTGAATGCAAAAGATTTTATTGAACAAATGAATCTTAATGATTCACTAGTTGGGATGGCGAAATGAACCGGAAATCAATTCATCTATTCGGAGAAGTGACGAACAAGTGCTAGGACTGAAATAGAGATTGCAAGAGTCAATATTCGCCCGCGAAAACTTTCTTTTTTTTTTTGAATTGGTAAACTTGGATAAAGGACAAAAGAAAATAAAGATTTATTAGGACGTTACAAAAAAACGATTTTTTTTTATAAAATTTTTTATAAAAATGTTCAAATATCTATTCAAATTAATTGAAATTCAATTTTGAATCCTTTTATTCGCGAGGAGCTGGATGAGAAGAAACTCTCACGTCCAGTTCTGTAGTAGAGATGGAATTCCGAAACAACCATCAACTATAACCCCAAAAGAACTAGATTCCGTAAACAACATAGAGGAAGAATGAAGGGAATATCTTATCGAGGTAATCATATTTGTTTCGGTAAATATGCTCTTCAGGCACTTGAACCTGCTTGGATCACATCTAGACAAATCGAAGCAGGTCGACGAGCAATGACACGAAATGCACGCCGTGGTGGAAAAATATGGGTCCGTATATTTCCAGACAAACCAGTTACAGTAAGACCCGCTGAAACACGTATGGGTTCGGGGAAAGGATCCCCTGAATATTGGGTAGCTGTTGTTAAACCGGGGCGAATACTATATGAAATGGGTGGAGTAACCGAAAATATAGCTAGAAGGGCTATTTTAATAGCAGCATCCAAAATGCCTATACGAACTCAATTTATTATTTCGGGATAAAAATGTAGAACCGACAGAAATGAGTCTTGGGAATGAAACAAAACCCCAGGTTTCTTTTTTTGGACAAACAATATTTCTTTTATTTTCTTCATCCTTTGCATTGGAAGAATAGACTCAAAAATTCATATGATTCAACCTCAGACCCATTTAAATGTAGCGGATAACAGCGGGGCCCGAAAATTGATGTGTATTCGAATCATAGGAGCTAGTAATCGTCGATATGCTCATATTGGTGACGTTATTGTTGCTGTGATCAAAGAAGCAGTACCAAATATGCCCCTAGAAAAATCAGAAGTAGTCAGGGCTGTAATTGTTCGCACCTGTAAAGAACTTAAACGTGACAGCGGTATGATAATACGATATGATGACAATGCTGCAGTTGTGATTGATCAAGAAGGAAATCCAAAAGGAACTCGAATTTTTGGTGCAATCCCCCGCGAATTGAGACAATTAAATTTTACTAAAATAGTTTCATTAGCTCCCGAGGTATTATAAAATAAAATGAGATCTTGGGGCATTTGAAAGAAATAGATTAAGAACTAGATTAATTCGTAGATTGTGTCTCACGCATATACCTTGAAAAATTCATATTCATAAACCAATAAAAAAAAAAAGAAAAACATGTTAATTATATCCAATTTTGAGGCACCAAAAATTTTAGTTCATCATGGGTAGAGACACTATTGCTGAGATAATAACCTCTATACGAAATGCTGATATGGATAGAAAAAGAGTTGTTCGCATAGCATCTACTAATATTACCGAAAATATTGTTAAAATACTTTTCCGAGAAGGTTTTATCGAAAACGTCAGAAAACATCGAGAAAAAAACAAAAATTTTTTAATTTTAACCCTGCGACATAGAAGGAATAGGAAAAGACCCTATAGAAATTTTTTAAATTTAAAACGGATCAGTCAACCCGGTCTGCGAATCTATTCTAACTCTCAACGAATTCCTAGAATTTTAGGCGGGATGGGGATTGTAATTCTTTCGACTTCTCGAGGTATAATGACAGACCGGGAGGCTCGACTAGAAGGAATCGGCGGAGAAATTTTGTGTTATATATGGTAATCCTTTTAATATCCAAATGGGATCCGAAACCTCTTCCTATTTGTAAAAAAAAAAAGAAAGGGGATGAGTTGTCTAATATCGTTTCTCCTCCATTAGTTGATGCTTCAAGGGGGCTTTACCTGGAATGAAAGAACAAAAATGGATTCATGAAGGTTTAATTACTGAATCGCTTCCCAACGGCATGTTCCGGGTTCGGTTAGATAATGAAGATCTGATTCTAGGTTATGTTTCAGGAAAGATCCGACGTAGTTTTATACGGATACTGCCAGGAGATAAAGTCAAAATTGAAGTAAGTCGTTATGATTCAACCAGAGGACGTATAATTTATCGACTCCGAAACAAGGATTCGAAAGATTAGGTGGTTTTTATTCAATACGATTCGAGATGAAAAATTTCAAGAAACTTATTTTCTACCAAGAAGTAGATTCAGAATTAAGATAAGGAATGACAAATATGAAAATAAGAGCTTCCGTTCGTAAAATTTGTGAAAAATGTCGACTAATCCGTAGGCGGGGGCGCATTAGAGTAATTTGTTCCAACCCGAGACATAAACAAAGACAAGGATAATCAGACTCACTAAAGGGCTCAACGTACAAATAAAGAATCTGTTTTGACATGAAATGGATATATCCATATATTTCTGACTCATATTTATGAGATGATACAATATGGCAAAAGCTGTACCGAGAACTGGTTCACGTAGAAATGTACGTATTGGTTCACGTAAAAGTGCACGTAGAATACCAAAGGGGGTTATTCATGTTCAAGCAAGTTTCAATAATACCATTGTCACGGTTACCGATGTACGGGGTCGGGTGGTTTCCTGGTCCTCGGCCGGTACTTGTGGATTCAAGGGTACGAGAAGAGGGACGCCCTTTGCCGCTCAAACTGCAGCAGCAAATGCTATTCGTACAGTAGTAGATCAAGGTATGCAACGAGCAGAAGTCATGATAAAAGGTCCCGGTCTCGGAAGAGACGCCGCATTACGAGCTATTCGTAGAAGTGGTATACTATTAACTTTTGTACGGGATGTAACC